ATAATTGCATTTTGATTGAGTTTTTGATATAAGTAAAAAGGAAGAAAGTCAGTAAGGTAGACAAAAAATCCTTCTTTTTCTTTGAATCCACCCAATCAAAAATCCTCCAATTCTCAAAGGAGAATAGAAGAAATCATACTTTCATACAATATCTTAATTGAATTCTATGTAATGATCAATAAATTAAGTTGAATTCTATATCTATATGTATCAAAATCCCAGTACCAATCTATTCTATAGATATATAGGATATTTGTACTAGAGTTGACAAACAACCAATACCAATATTATTGTTTCTTGGCGTAGATTAGAAATTCAAATGGGGCGTGGCCAAGCGGTAAGGCAACGGGTTTTGGTCCCGCTATTCGGAGGTTCGAATCCTTCCGTCCCAGCGCATATCCGTTTTTTATGTTCCATTATTCCCATTTTTATGTTTCATTATTTCCATATAAAGAAGTCGGGGGTGGTTAGGAGTTAATCCATATTAATTTTATAATCTGTGTCTGTTTGAATCTCATTAACAAATGATCAAGTTCCATATCATTATCATATAGAAATATGTGATAGAGACAATAAATGTATGTTTTTTCTTTAAATCTCGTTTTATTTAGGTATTTTGTGTTTGGATCTAATTAAAAATTGGGAATCTATGTAACGATTGAGGCAGGGGGGATTTATTCTATGCTTTGTTATTCGTTTTATGATAAGATTATGATAAGAGTCGATTATTGAAATATTACCCAACCCCATTTTAAACAAAATACATATCAACCATTTCCTCATTTTATATGAGGAAATGGTTAGTTTATAAAGTATGTATAGTTTTATTTCAACGACAATAATTTTTTGGTTTTTGTAATCCTTTCATTATTTAATTTCAAATTTAAACTGACCCCGTTTTTTTTTATTTTGATTTTCGTAGTCAGAGTCTATGGAGAGCAGAACCAATGACTATTCATGATTCCATGATTGAATCAATTCCATACCGGTTCCAAATTAGAGGAATGTTATGGTAAAACTTCGTTTGAAACGATGTGGTAGAAAGCAACGTGCGACTTGAAGGACACGGTCCGTTGTGGATTAAAAACCCACCACTTTCCATTTGTCTAGGAATGAGGGTGCTCTTGGCTCGACATTGTTTGTTCTGTTACACTTGAACCCAACATTTTTTGTTGGGTTGTAAATAGTCTACGGTGGAGCTCGAGTAGAAAGGATTAATTCATTTCTGGGGGAAAAGGATCTAGGGTTAATGCCAATTAATTGGAACAACTTCGTAAATATATCTTCTATATATATAAATAGAAAGGATCAAAATAGAAAGGATCCAATTCGACCAAGTTTCCAATTCAAAAGCAAAACTTGGTCGGATTGATCAAATTTTTTCGATTCAAGGTGCATCACGCGGGAATTAACTGCCCGTACGATTCTTTGCTAGAAATAAATCAAAAGGGGTATGTTGCTGCCATTTTGAAAGAATTAAGAAGCGCCGAAGTAATGTCTAAACCCAATGATTTAAAATTAAGGATTAAAGTATCTACGAACAAGGAAATACCCTTTATAATTCTCTCGAGAGTCTCACTAGCGGGATCAGACTAACAGAAGGGGGTAAAGACTACTCAATAAATAAAATGGACTCAAAATTTTTCCTTTGAACTATGGGAAGAGTTATCCAACTTGAGTTATGAGTACGAATGGTTTCTTTCTTCCTTTTCAGGAAGAAAAAAAAGACTGAAATCGAAATCATAGTCTAATTGATTTTTTAGGCCCACTTGTCATTTAATTTATTAGAATTGCATACATAGACAAAACTTCGAATCAAATCATTTTTTCTCGAGCCGTACGAGGAGAAAACCTCTTATACGGTTCTAGGGGGGGTGTTATTCATCTACATCTATCCCAATGAGCCATCTATCGAATCGTTGCAATTGATGTTCGATCCCGAAGAGAAGGAAAAGATCTTAGAAAAGTGGGTTTTTATGATCCAATAAAAAATCAAACTTATTTAAATGTTCCTGTTATTCTATATTTCCTTGAAAGGGGTGCTCAACCTACAGGAACGGTTCATAATCTTTTAAAGAAAGCGGAACTTTTTAAGGAACTTCCGTCTAATCAAATGAAATTCAATTAAAGAAATACCATACGGGGGGTCGCAGCTTGTATATAACTTTGTATAATTTTTCTCTGATTTGTTTTTTTGACCCCCCCTTATTTCTGCTGTATTCGTATTTATTTATCATTGTTTCCGTCGAACCCGATGGCCTAGAACGACAAAACTTTAGTTTATTGATCTTATTAATTATCAAACCAATTCGGACATTTCCTTCATCAATTGTGTGGTTTTCGTTGTAACTCGATTAACCAACAAGGAATCCACTTTGCTTATTCCACTTAGATTGATGAAATACATTATGGACTAAAAAATCCGTTATATATATAACTCCTCCTTTTTTATTCTTCGATTTATCCTTTATTCTATCTAGGTAGATTAGATATGTTATGT